TTGTACCCCCAATTAAGGTTTTTGCAAAAAAAATGTCTATGTAACCGCGATTATATGACCAATTATATATAATATTTATTATTTTGTCCCAAATAATTTTCCTAGGACCTATTTTAACAAATAAATTGAGTAAAAGTAAATTTAAATTATGAAAATATGTATGAAAATATGAAAAAACGGGCCCATATAAAAGAGATGCTAGAAATATTCCAAAATAAGATATACTGACTGAAAAAATGGCATTTCTCACAAATTCATACCAATCAAAATAATTGTTAGAATTTGAATGTAAAAAGTTTATCGACGGAGTTAACCATTTTGATAATATATCAAAATGCATTCTTCCTTGACAAAAAGGAATTCCTATGGATCCAATGAACAAAGTAAATAAGACCAATACAAGAAGTGGGAATAACATAGTATTGTCCGATTCATAAGGATACATAGAAGCTTTTTTATTGGCAAAATTTTTAATAGTAATAAGGGGTCGTATCATATTTGTTACTACATTACCAGCACCTGCAAGTGGATATGGTTTTTTCGAAAAAAAGGAATCCCTTTCGTTATTATTAATTGTTGATAAAAGTAATTTTTTTTTTATCACTTTAGGTCCCTTTTTGCCCCATATGGATATTGAATAGAACACATTATTTTTTTTGCCACTGTAATTTAGAAAATTAACGTTCAAATGCCCTTCAAAAGTGAGTAAATACATCCGAAACATATAAAACGCAGTTAACCCTGCTGTGAAACAGGCTATTATTGCAAAAATTGGTGAATACAACCAACTATCATTAAGAATTTCGTCTTTGGACCAAAAACACGCAAGCGGGGGAATACCGCAAAGAGAAAGGGTACCAACTAAAAATGCAGTTTTTGTAATTGGCACATATTTTGTTAAACCGCCCATAAGAGCCATGTTCTGGCTTTTATCTGGAGAATATCCAACAATGGTTTCCATTGAATTAATAATGGATCCAGATCCTAAAAATAATAATGCTTTCGAATAGGCGTGAGTGATCAAATGAAATAAAGCAGCTCGATAAGATCCCATACCTAAAGCTAACATAATATAACCCAATTGAGACATTGTAGAATAGGCCAAACTTCTTTTAATGTCTATTTGAGCAAGAGCCAAAGTAGCTCCTAAGAGTATTGTTATTATACCTACCAAAGAAATTATATTCATTATGTAAGGTATGGCTGTAAAAAGAGGAAAAAGACGAGCTACAAGAAAAACCCCCGCTGCTACCATAGTAGCAGCATGTATAAGAGCCGAAATAGGAGTAGGGCCTTCCATGGCATCAGGTAACCATATATGAAGGGGGAATTGCGCAGATTTAGCAACCGCACCAACAAATAATAAGGAAGCACACAAAGTAAGAAATAAAGAATTGGCCCCATTATTATCAATCAAATTATTGGCTATCTCGAACAAATCCCGAAATTCAAAACTACCCGTTATCCAATACAGTCCTAAGATTCCTAAAAAGAAACCAAAATCTCCTATACGATTAGTTACAAAGGCTTTTTGACAAGCACTTGCCGCAAGGGGTCGTGTGAACCAAAACCCTATTAATAGATATGAACACATTCCAACTAATTCCCAAAAAATATAAATTTGTATCAAATTTGAACTAGTAACTAATCCCAGCATGGAAGCATTAGAAAAACCCATGTAAGCAAAAAATCTCAAAAAGCCTTGATCATGAGACATATAATTGTCACTATAAATAAGAACCATTATTCCAACAGTAGTAATTAATATTGACATAATAGAAGTAAGAGGATCTATCAAGTGCCCAAAGTATAAGGAAAAGTCATTATTTATGGTCCAAGACCATACATATTGGTAGATAGGACTGCCATTTATTTGCTGAATAGCTAGATTGGCTGAAAAAATCATAATGGCACTTTGTAATAAAACACTAGGAAAAGCCCATATACGACGAATATTTTTTGTTGCCGCCGGAACAAAGAGAAGTCCCACCCCTATGGCTATAGGAACTGGAAGGGGAACAAAAGGTATGATCCACGCATAGTGATATGTATGTTCCATAAAAAACCAAACCTTTTAATTTAATAATTTTATTAATTGTTTCCGATTCACCAGCTCTTATATATTTCGATTTCGAAAGGAACAAAATCAAATATTAAAATCAAAACATTCATATTCATTCAAATTCAAATAAATAAAAATAAAGAAGTTACAATTGGTCAAATGATAAGATTAAATCAATTCAATTAGGGTATGTTATAAAGTAAATTTGAGTTTGGTCATGGATTGAGAACAGAACTATCCAGTTACAACTTGTCAATTCCATAAGAGCTTAAACTTAAAGGCCATTGGCATTATTAAACCTAACACCATCCCACACTACAATTAAAATTAAGGTAATGATTATTGAACGTTCAAATTCCTATTTGAACGATACTTTTTAATGTAAGTCAAGATATTGCATTGAATTGCCTCTTTCAATCTCGACGATTGAAGATGGATGGGCTATTATGATTTCGAGTAAGCCGCTATGGTGAAATTGGTAGACACGCTGCTCTTAGGAAGCAGTGCTAGAGCATCTCGGTTCGAGTCCGAGTAGCGGCATCTTATAAAAATAAAAAAAAAAGACTTGTAAAATAAATACTAGAATAACTCCTATAATATATATAATTTAGGTTTAAATTCCGGATTTCCATTCCATTATTATTATTGGAGTCCATCTTTTTTTAGGATTTTTTATGATATTTTTTACTTTAGAACATATATTAACTCACACTTCTTTGTCGATTGTTTCAATTGTAATTACGATTTATTTAATGAACTTATTAGTCCACGAAAACGTAGGACTATACGATTCGTCGGAAAAAGGAATGGTAGCCTGTTTTTTCTGTATAACAGGATTATTTGTTATTCGTTGGATTTATTCGGGACATTTCCCCTTAAGTGATTTATATGAATCATTCATGTTCCTTTCATGGAATTTATCCATTATTCATATGGTTCTCCATTTTAGGAACCATAAAAAGCATTTAAATACAATAACTGCACCAAGTGCTATTTTTACTCAAGGATTTGCTACTTCAGGTCTTTTAACTGAAATGCATCAATCCACAATATTAGTACCTGCTCTCCAATCACAGTGGTTAATGATGCATGTAAGTATGATGGTATTGAGCTATGCAGCTCTTCTGTGTGGATCATTATTATCGGTAGCGATTCTAGTTATTACATTTCGAAAAAATATCACTATTTTTTCGAAATGTAAATATAGAAGCAATCATTTATTGATTGGTCCGTTTTACTTTGGCGAAATTAAATACGTGAATGAAATAAGCAATGTTTTACAAAACAATTCTTTTATTTCTTTTAGAAATTATCACAGGTATCAATTAATTCAGCAATTGGATTGTTGGAGTTCTCGTGTCATTAGTCTCGGGTTTCTATTTTTAACTATAGGTATTCTTTCGGGAGCAGTATGGGCTAATGAAGCGTGGGGATCGTATTGGAATTGGGACCCAAAGGAAACTTGGGCATTTATTACTTGGACAATATTCGCAATTTATTTACATATACATACTAGAACTAGAACAAATGAAAAATTACAAGGCTCTAATTCTGCAATTGTGGCTTCTATGGGATTTTTTATAATTTGGATATGCTATTTTGGAGTAAATCTATTAGGAATAGGGCTACATAGTTATGGTTCATTCGCATTAACATAATGTCTAATTGAATATAAAGACCAGACAGGCCCTTACGAATACAATACACAGGAGTAGCATATATAACTATACCGAACGAAAGTTTTTATGAGTTTTTGAGAATCATTTGAATCGCTACTTGATTCAAATGATTCTCAAAAACTACAAAAGCCTCTGATTACAATTAAAATTAATTAATTTTTTTATGTCTTATTGATGAAACCTATTTATAATCTATAAAAGTAATTAGATATAACAGCCTCTACTTTGTCAATTGACAGTGAGAGAACGAAATCCGGATAAAAACCAATACCTATTATAGGTAAAAAGATACAGATTGAAACAAATAGTTCTCGCGGTCCAGAGTCCAAAAAATGAAACTTTGGAAAATTAAATTGCTTGTATCCATAGAACATCTGACGTAACATAGATAATAAATAAGTAGGAGTTAATATCATTCCAATTGCCATTACAAAAGTGATTAGTATTTTTGGCATTAAAAGATATTTTTGGCTCGTAATTAGTCCAAAGAATACTACCAATTCTGCAACAAACCCACTCATTCCAGGCAATGCAAGAGAAGCCATTGAGAAGCTACTGAACATTGTAAAGATTTTTGGCATTGGGATAGCTACTCCTCCCATTTCGTCGAGATAAACAAGACGTATTCTATCATAACTAGTTCCTGCCAAGAAAAAAAGTGCAGCACCAATAAATCCATGAGAGATCATTTGTAAAATGGCTCCGTTGAGTCCTGTATCAGTTATGGAACCAATTCCTATAATTGTGAAACCCATATGAGATACGGAAGAATAGGCAATTCTTTTTTTTAAATTGCGCTGACCGGGAGATGTTGAAGCTGCATAGATTATTTGAATTGCGCCTACTATTATCAACCAGGGAGAAAATATAGAATGAGCATGGGGTAATAATTCCATATTGATCCGAACCAATCCATATGCTCCCATTTTTAATAATATTCCGGCTAAAAGCATGCATGTACTGTAATGCGCTTCTCCATGGGTATCTGGTAACCATGTATGTAGGGGTATAATCGGCAATTTGACAGCATAAGCAATAATAAATCCAAAATAGAATATTGTTTCCAATGCCGCAGGATACGATTGATTGGCTGATGTTTCAAAATTTAATGTTGGTCCATTGTAACCATATAAACCCATACCTAGAACTCCCATTAAGAGAAAAATGGAACCCCCCGCGGTGTACAAAATAAACTTTGTAGCTGAGTACAAACGTTTCTTCCCTCCCCACATGGATAGAAGTAGGTAGACAGGAATTAATTCTAACTCCCACATGATAAAAAAAAGTAAAATATCCCGAGAAGAAAATGATCCTATTTGGCCACTGTACATTGCTAACATGAGGAAATGGAACAGTCTCGAATCTTGAGTAATTGGCCAAGCCGCTAAAGTAGCTAAAGTAGTAATGAATCCTGTGAGTAAAATGGGTCCTATGGAAAGTCCATCGATTCCTAGTCTCCAGTGAAAATCAAAAAAATGAATCCATTTTAAATCCTGATCTAATTGGATTAACGGATCATCCAATTGGAAATGATAACAAAATGCATAGGCCGTTAGAAGTAGTTCTAATAGACATATACAAATAGAATACCACCTAATAAGCTTATTTCCTCTATGAGGGAAAAATAAAATAAAAGTACCCGCGAATATAGGCAAAACAACAATTATTGTTAACCAAGGAAAATCATTCGTGGTAAAGACAAGATACACTTTAAAATTAAAAACCCGTACTCGATAAAAAGAATATTCTTTTTATCGAGTACGGGTTTTTGTCGGTAAAGATAAAAAAATGGATTCAAATGGAATTTTCTGGAACGTATCAATAAGCTAGACCCATACTACGAGTTGTCTCATGCCATAAATAAACCCGGACACTCAAGAAATCCGTTGGACAAGCGGATTCACACCTTTTACAACCTACACAGTCTTCTGTTCTTGGAGCAGAGGCAATTTGCTTAGCTTTACATCCGTCCCAAGGTATCATTTCTAATACATCCGTGGGGCAGGCTCGTACACATTGAGTACACCCTATACATGTATCATAAATCTTTACTGAATGTGACATTGGATCTAAAATTTTTTTAACATCATAAATTTTCGATCTGGTAAAGTAGTAAATGAATTCTATATTGTAGACACCAGACGAATCAATGATTTAGATTTACCAGAATCAATCTACTTCTGGATCTGCTCATGAAAGAGGGCCAAGATACTTTGATTTATTACGTTTGAGCAAACATCACCATATGCTTATGTTACACATATAAATTTAATTTAAATTGGCAGAGATTCCATATTTTTATTTATATGATTACCACTATTTATTCAAAAGATTAGATTGATTGATACGAGTTGATTTTCTGTTACGATGAATTGATGAAACAATAGCTAATCCAATAGCTGCTTCAGCAGCTGCAATTGCTATAACAAAAATAGAGAAAACGTCTCCTTTTAATTGGCGACTATCAAATAAATCAGAAAATGTTACAAAATTTATATTAACTGCATTCAGTATAAGCTCAAGACACATAAGCGCTCGAACCATATTTCGACTTGTAATCAATCCATAGATACCGATGGATAATAAATAGGCACTCAAAACAAGTACATGTTCGAGCATCATTGACCAACTCCTCATCAATCTCAATTCATTTCAATATGAACAACAATTCAACCAATTCCATTTATAGTTTTTATAGTTTTATACATGAAGAATAAAATAGAATTTCAAAGAAAGGAACTCCTATTAATTTTTATATATTCTATATTTATATATATTAAAATTATTTATTTATAAATATTTACTATTTAGTACTGACGAGCCATAGCAATGGCACCTATCAAGGCAACTAAAAGAATTATCGAAATAAGTTCAAATGGAAGAAAAAAATCTGTTGATAAATGAATCCCAATTTGTTGACCATTATTTATCAAGTCCTGCTCTAGAATCTGGTTTGATCTTGTAGTCCAAATAATCCCGTACCATGACGTGTCTGGGATAGTAGTAATTAGTGAAACAAAAATACTTGTACAAACCAGTGAAGTGACTCCATCTCCAATGGTCCAAAGACGGAAATCGTTGTAATATTCTGAACCATTCATGAACATCACAGCAAATACAATTAATACATTTATTGCTCCTACATAAATAAGGAGCTGTGCAGCAGCTACAAAATGGGAGTTCGATGGAATATGGAATAAGGATGTACAAACAAGAACCAACCCCAATGAAAAGGCAGAAAAAATGGGATTGGTAAGTAATACCACCCCTAGACCTCCTACTATAAGACCCAATCCCAAAAAAACTAAAAGAAAATCATGCATTGGTCCAGGTAAATCCATTCTATGTAAAATAAGAGATAAATTAAGTCGAAATTGTTCATGAACCTATTGAGCAAAACAGGAAAAAAAAAGAAGTTACCCCATTTTTTTGATACGTTCCTAATTGAATTAAATCTAATGGGTGTGGGTTGATGTTGATATAGATACACTTATTAATTGAATGATTTAATAGAATTTCTCTATTTGTTTCTCCATCCGAAAGTTTCTCGTTCGAAATTTAATTTTTAATTTATCGATTATTTTATTATTAATATTATCACAGATACGTATACGAATATATTTTCAATCCAAAGCAAATCATTATTTTCACTACTCCATAGTTAGGATTTTTAATTATTGACCAAGCAAAATTAAAGAAGCTTCGTTACTCTATATCAATATCCAAATTTCAATATCCAATATAGACCAAAACTTAATCTTAGTAGTTGGTAATTGTTCTTGAATCAAGTGGGTTACCCACAGCTTTTTTTATTTTATTTGAGTCGAATTCATAATTGTTCGAATTGTGTAATCTCCAATTACTGACATTGGTAACCGACCCAAAGCAATTTGATTATAATTCAACTCGTGACGATCATAAGTAGAAAGTTCATATTCTTCAGTCATTGATAAACAATTCGTTGGACAATACTCAACGCAATTACCACAAAATATACAGATTCCGAAATCAATACTGTAATTAAGCAATCGTTTCTTTCGAATATTCGTTTCCAATTTCCAATCAACAACAGGTAGATCTATAGGACATACCCGAACACATACTTCACAAGCAATGCATTTATCAAATTCAAAGTGGATTCGACCGCGGAAACGCTCTGATGTGATCAATTTTTCATAAGGATATTGAATAGTTACAGGTAAACGATTCGCATGAGATAAGGTAATCATAAAGCTTTGACCAATATACCTTGCACCCCGTGCTGTTTGTTGGCCATAATTCATGAACCCAGTTACCATGGGGAACATATCTTGAATATCTATGAATAATTTGATGTTTCTTTCTCTTGGTTGAGAGAAGTTATGAATCTAGAATATCCTGTGCCTTTACAGTGAAAAGAGTTGGGAAGAGGTTGTCAATAATAAATTACCTAAAGAAATAGGTAAAAGAAATTTCCACCCAAGATTTAATAGTTGGTCCATTCTCATCCTAGGCAAAGTCCATCTTGTTGTGATAGGAATGAACAGGAACAAATAAGCTTTAGCTAATGTAATAAAGATACCAATTGTCGTTCCAAAGACTCCACCTACTTCAGTTAGTTCAAAAAGCTCAGGAATAAGTTTGTACGGAATAGAGAGATTCCAGCCACCCAAGTAAAGAACTGTTACAAATAATGAAGAAACTAATAGATTTAGATAGGAAGCAACATAAAATAAACCAAATTTTATACCTGAATATTCGGTTTGATAACCTGCTACTAATTCTTCCTCTGCTTCTGGTAAATCAAAAGGTAATCTCTCGCACTCGGCTAGGGAAGAAATTAAAAAAACAGTAAACCCTATAGGTTGGCGCCAAAGATTCCAACCCCAAAAACCATATTTTGACTGCGCCTCAACTATATCAACTGTACTTGGACTGTTAGATAATCATAGTCGGTGATAACATCACTATTCCCATCGCTATTACAAAACCGTACATGAGACTTAAGCTTCATACGGCTCCTCGATGGCCACAAATAAATCTAAGGACTGGTTCAATATTCTCTTGATATACTTGTCTTTTTTTTGTAGGGTAGATAGAGTAAAGATACGTTGGAGAGTCCAAAATTAGACCAATGCAATTCTGTCTGCTATAATAAAAAAATGCTTCTGAATTGATCTCATCCTTTATAATTTCGTTTTTTTCTTTAGTAATAGTAATAAAGTAATAACTTGGTATCAATAGATATTTCGACTCATTTCTTTTTTTTCGATTACGACGAAGAATTAGAGAATCTATTAGTTCATTAGTTCATGAATCACGATAAGAATTCTAAATTCTATCTGTATTTGTATTAATATTAATAAAGTATTATTTCGTTCCTGATAGTAATTTGTTTAATCAGCGGGTAGGAGCATACTCTGGATCGGGATCATGGGGAAGTACTGCTTGATCATTTCTACCAACTTAAAGCCCCATTATGATTCCTTTATATGCAGAAATACCCCTTTGGATAACTTACTACTTACATTATCTACATTACAAATCCTTTGTGTACCTTGGTATTCCTAACCGTCCACTCATTTTTGTCCGATCCCCGTAAATACATACAATAGTAAAAACAAGAGTAAAAACTCCATAGGTTGATCTTTTTTACCCGCTTCAAACTATGATATGATGACTAATCAACCAATCTTGGGGTAACCTGTTTCGTTTCTAGTGTTTATATTTATGTCCGCTTAACTCTTGTACTTAGGGAATGAGACTCAATCTTTTTACTGCCCATTTCTAAGCTGTTTTGTTTCACTCATATAACTATCTGGTTTAGTTCATCGCCCCGAATGATGAATAAAAAAATGAGGATATCCATTCAATACATTCAACTTTTTTCCTAGAACAAAATTATTGACTATAAATAAAAAAAAACTAGGTAAACAAAGTAAAAAAAGTGCATGTTCCAACGAATCGCACGTAGAGATATGGATAACACACATGGAGTTAATGGTATTTCATAACTAATCGATTGAGCAGCAGCTCGTAGACCACCTAAAAAAGAATATTTATTATTCGATCCATATCCTGACATAAGAAGCCCAATAGGAGCAATACTAGAAATGGCAATCCATAAAAAAACCCCTACACTGAGATCGGCTAAAACAAGGTGATATCCAAAAGGAATTACTGAATAACTTAGTAAAACGGATATGACTGCTATAGATGGTCCAATACTGAATAAACGAATATCTCCTCTAGATGGGAGAAGATCTTCTTTGAAAAGTAGTTTGGTACCATCTGCTAGAGCTTGAAGAATTCCAAAAGGACCCGCGTATTCAGGTCCAATACGTTGTTGTACCCCTGCGGATATTTGTCTTTCTAACCACACAATTACTAGTACCCCTATTAGAATTTCCGATACAGGAGTCAAAATAGGAACAAGTAACCATATGAGCCCATAAACCTCTTTTAAGGATTCCGATCTGGAAAAAAAATTGATAGCTTGTACTTTTGTCGTATCAATTATCATTTCAACGATCAACTTCTCCCATAATAATATCTATACTACCTAGTATTGTCATAATATCAGCCAATTTCATTCTTTTAACTAGCTGAGGAAAAATTTGCAAATTGATAAAACCAGGTGGACGAATTTTCCATCTCCAGGGAAAAACACTTTGATCTCCTATCAGAAAAATTCCCAATTCCCCCTTTGGGGCTTCCACTCTCACATAAAGTTCTTGTTTAGACAATTCAAAAGTGGGCGAAGGCTTTTTACTAATAAATCGATAATCAAAATCATTCCATTCGGAATCCTTTGCTCTATCAAAGCGCCGTACCTCTAAATTCTCATAGGGCCCCCCTGGAATTCCTTCCAGAGCTTGTTGAATAATTTTTATGGATTCCGTCATTTCACTGATTCGGACTAAATAACGAGCTAATGAATCTCCTTCTTTTTGCCATTGTACTTCCCAATCAAATTCGTCGTAACATTCATAATGATCGACTTTACGAAGATCCCATTGAATTCCGGAAGCTCGTAGCATCGGTCCTGATAAACCCCAATTTATTGCTTCCTCTCCACCAATAATGCCCACTCCTTCAACTCGTTCCAAAAAAATGGGATTACGCGTAATAAACTTTTGATATTCAGTAACCCCTGTTAAAAAATAATCACAGAAATCCAAACATTTATCTATCCAGCCATAAGGTAGGTCAGCAGCTACCCCTCCGATACGGAAATAATTATGCATCATTCGCATACCTGTGGCAGATTCGAATAGGTCATATATTAATTCCCTCTCTCGGAAAATATAGAAGAAAGGAGTCTGCGCACCAATATCTGCCATAAAAGGACCAAGCCATAACAAATGAGAAGCTATACGACTCAGTTCTAGCAAAATTACTCTAATATAGCTCGCTCTTTTCGGTACTTGAATATTTCCCAACTGTTCTGGTCCATTTACCGTTATTGCCTCTGTAAACATAGTAGCTAAATAATCCCAGCGTGTTACATAAGGAAGATATTGTAGAATTGTTCGATTTTCTGCAATTTTTTCCATTCCTCTGTGTAAATAACCCAATATGGGTTCACAGTCAATAACATCTTCCCCATCTAGAGTAATGATGAGTCGAAGAACACCATGCATTGATGGGTGGTGAGGCCCCATATTCACTATCATGAGGTCTTTTCTTGTAGTTGGTACAGTCATATATATATTTATTTTTTTTTTTTTCCCGATTCATTATTCCATGAATTGTTGAAAACGAAATGAAGTTCATCCAAATTCAAAATAGACAAAATAGAATTAATTATAAATCAAATAAAATAATTCAAAACGAATCTTCAAATTAACTTACAAATTAACTTAATTATAATTAACGAGTTTTTGGCTCGCATCCAATCCAATTGACTAATTAATTCTTTATTTTATAACGATAACGTACTCCGCTTTTCTTTGACAAATAAACCAGCAGCCGTTGACGTTTTCCCATAATTTTACGTAGACCTCTCGGAGATAAATAGTTTTTTCTGTGCAACTCCAAATGGGAAGTAAGTCTACGTATCTTATTGGTGAAACTAAATACTTGAAATTCAACAGACCCCTTATTTTCTTCTTTTTCTTTTTGCGAAATAACGGAAATTTAAAAACAAAATTTATGGATATTCTAATTACTGATCAGTAATTAGAATGCCAATCATTTTAATTTGTTATACACAATAATAGAATCTGTATTTATTTAAATTTATATACTTCTTTTTTATCAAATTAAAGTTAAAGGAATCGATACAATTTGGTTTGGATACAAAAGGGCGGTACATTTCTAACCCACAAACGATAAGAATTTGGACCTAAAATAAAATAAGAATATTATGACGATTCATTACTAGATATAGATCCAATTGCTAACCTAAGATAAGGTTGGCAAATCAGTATGATGTACCAGAATGTAATGTAATATAACGTAAGGCATGTGTATATTTGTTTGTCTTCATATAACATACCAGAGATACCACTTGAGCCATGGAAATGTATCATCAACTAATTATAAATCGTGGATACATATGGATCCTTGACATACTGAAATGACTACCATTATTGGTATCAAACCAATAGCGATTCATACAAGCTAAATCTTCTAATCGATAATTGGGCCAAAGAAATAATTTGAACTTAATAAATTTATTTGTATCTCCATCAAGATGCTTATCCTCATAAAAAAATTGACCACAGTTCCTTGCATTGTTGCCATTGCAAAATACTTGGGTTCTATCCACAACATTTAAATTTATCGAATTTAAACAAATTTGAATTCTCAATTCTCTACGACGTCTCGAAGATAAAATATTTTCAGGAAAAATAAAATCATAATTTTTTTTTTCTCTATTCCTAAACAACTTTTCATGTCGTGCAATCGGTTCATTAAGACTATTCTTATCAACATTTCTTTTTTCTTGCAATCTTCGATTAGTTTGATGCTTACTTTTATGCATATGCACCCGTGAAATAGCTAGGGTTTGGTACATAAAAAACGGTTCATCCCATTTTATGGATAACCGAGCTGGTTCAATAATCAACAGTTCTCTTTTTATCAATTTTGTAAGAGTTATAGCCTCCGGAATCAGCATTACATCCAGACTCATTTCGTCTCTTTGAATAGAGGATATAGCAATTTCTTTTGGATTTATCAATCTAAGGAGTAGACAATATACCTTGACATTATTTATTATTTTTTGGCTAAAAGGATTATCCCATCTCAATAGAAAAAGAAAATATCTTTTCAAGAAGAAATCTAGTTGCACTGCTATGTTGTTCTTAGATCTCTTTTTATTTATGTTTTTTTTAATGTCTGATCCCCCAGAATCTTCTTTAACATCTTTTTGCTTTTTTAATGGATCAGATCCAAGATTCTTTTGGCTTTGCGCATATGATTTAAGATCTCCTCGGACTGGCTGTTGTTTTTCTTCTTGATTTATATTCTCTAATTTCAATTTAAGCGATTTTTTTTTTTTTTTTTCACTAATACTAATGTTTTTATTTATATTACAATTACATTTTAAAAGAAGTAAATTGATTGGTATGATCCACGGTTGAATATTATATGCATCATAAAGTAATACCTGTTTTTGAAAAAACCAAAGTTCCAGATTCGATATCGGACACTTTTGTATTTCTTCATCCATTCCCATCCAGTCAAAAGATGTTTTTGTTTGATTAGCTGGGTTTATTTGTTTATGAATTGCGAAATTTAAAAGATCTTTCTTTTTCTTATCCCTTATTCGAGAATAATGAGCCTCAGTCTTCGTATTTTTATTAATGTTGGCGCTTGCCCCGATATATCTATTTGTCCATTCCCAAATATCGATCTTTTTTCGAAGACAAAAATTAAGAGTTCTCCAATCAAAATATTTTCTATCCGGATTTTTATCCCTATCAATAATAGAATCTTCTCGTAGATAATTACTAAAATCTATATCTCCCGGCAAATAAAAAAATTCAGGATTATATGTATTGTAATTATAGGGGGTCCTTCGGGCTTCGTTTACTTGTAATGACGACCCATAAATGGACGAACCTTTTTTATTTTCATAATTCATATATTTATTTGAGAAAAGATCATATTTGTAGTTTTTCAATTTTTGACTTGGTAATGAATTCACTGCATAATTGTTTTGTTTCTCGTAATGAATTGATTGGTCTTTTTCATATGAATCCAAATTTTCGGAGTTTTTCTTCTTTTTAACTAGAAAACTTTGATTGATTCTATTTCTCCATTTTTGTGGCACTAATCGAGACCATCTAGTCTGAGATAAATCATATTGATAGTGAACATTACCCATTAACCAGCTTTTCCATTCATTCATTCTAAAATCGCAAAGTTTCTTATGCCTTGATTCGGAATGAAATATTCCTTGTGTTCCAATAAAATATTTTATTCTATCCTTAATAAAAATAAAAGGCATTGTTCCGTGATATTCAAATAAGGATTTAAAGTGATACTTGTTGATAACTTGGGTTTGTGATAATTTGTAAAATATATATGCCTGTGACAAGGAAGAGAGGTCACAAAAAGCCTGCGAATTCTTATTACTCTTATTACTAATATTACAAATCGACTTTTTTATAGTCAAAATAAAACAAATTGTATTTTTTTTTGTTTCATCAATTACTTTTTTACTTGTTTCCTTATTGGAACTGTATTTATCAGTAATTTTTTTTTTTGATTTAAGTAAAAATCTAAGTAAAATTTGTACATTGATTTTTGGAATATTAATGATATCTAAAAAGATATCTATATATATCCTTTCAAAAAAAAAATGAAAAAAATAGCGACATTTACGTATTAGTCGGGTACTTTTTCTTTTTAATATCTGCCAAAAGGTTTTCTGTGATTCTAATCTTTTATCATCCCAACTTGTTTCGTTAGGACGAATGCTTATATCCGTTGTAGTTATAAATATATTTTTCCTGTCTTTTGTGATTTTTTCGATTTGATTTCTGATTGTGCTTGTCCTATCAGTCAGATCCTTCATCTTTTTTTCTGTCAGTGAATAATTTGTCCAATTCGCGGATCTAATTCGAATGGACGATTCATAAACCATCGGATTACTTATTCGAAAATTATTTACATTTCTATTCGATTCATATACTTCCCTCAATCCAAGTAATGGAGTTGGACTTACTTTTGTGAGTTCTTTCATCATTATTTTTATAAATCGAACTATTTTTATAACCCATCTTGTTTTTTCTTTTGATACCGTTTTTGTTCTTTCTTTGATAATTA